GGATAGGCTGGCCTTTACGTAAGGACTATATTACTCCCAATTTCTATGAAATACAAGATGCTCAGTGATTGATAAGAAACTAATGTTCACGTATATGATATATGACACGATTCCAGATTTCAAGTCAAGGAATACTTTTACGTTCTGTTCTAGATGAAACAGAGTAGCTTGATTTAATTAACTAATAACTAATACTTAATTAACTTAATTATTAATTATTTAATATAATACTTAATTATTAATATAATACTTAATTATTAGTTATATCTTAATTATTAGTTATTTAATTATTATATATTATTATAATAGCTTTATATTGTTTATTATTATTATAATAAATAATAATTATTATAATATTATTTATTATAATTTATTTTTAATTAATATTCATTTTTATATTATTATTAATTTTGATATTATTATTATATATATATATATATATATTTTATATATTTTTTTATTATATATTTTATTATATATTTATATATATATATTTTTATTATATATATATATATATTTTTTTATATTTTTTATTTTATTATATATATTTATATATATTTTTATTATATATTTATATATATATATATTTTTTATTTTATTATATATATTATATATTTTATTTTTATATATATTTTATTTTAACTATATTATTTTTTATATTATTTTTTTTTATAACTATATAACTTTTATATACTTATATATAACTTAACTATAATTCATTTTTAAATGCATTTTAACTATATTTAAATTTAACTATAATTAATTATATAATTAATTTATTAATTATATAATTAATTTATTAATTATATTATTAATTATATATATATATATATTTATATATAATATAATAAGTATTTATATATATAATATAAATATAATATAAATATAATAAGTATATATAGTATATATAATAAGTATAAATAGTATATATAATAAGTATAAATAGTATAAATTATAAATAAATATAATAAAAAATAAATTAAACTTTTTGAATGAAAGAGGTCATATATAAACACAAAAAAGAAAAGGGAGCATAATCGAATTTTTTACCATACATCTATTTTTGATTTTACTCATCTTAAAATGATATGGTTTATAGCTATATACCCGGATGAATAAGTATATATCATGCTCTAGACTATTAACGTAATGAATATGTATCCCGACCTATTTCAATGAATTTCTATGAGTATTTTTCTGATAATTAATCACGTGTCAGGAACCAGATTTGAACTGGTGACACGAGGATTTTCAGTCCTCTGCTCTACCAACTGAGCTATCCCGACCATTTTCCATGCATTGCCTTATCTTACTAGGGGCTTGTGTTTATGTCCATTAAAAGGACAAAAAAGTTTTAAAACCCTTACCTAATCCCTGAAAATTTTTTGGTCTTAAATAATTAAATAAAAAGGAGGACCTTTTGATATTTATAAGTGTAAGGATAACCTAACAATATAGATTGTGAATAGTGAAAAATTCAATACTCGAGAGTCTTTGTACATATATCTTCTTGTACGTGTATTGCACAAAAACTTGTGCTAAACTAAACATAAAACGCTCGAATCTTTTTGTGAAAGAGTAGAGTAAATGGAAAACATAGTGAATTTTGAGTCACCGACAGAAAAGAAGAAAAATACTTAAGAGGTAAAATGGTTTTTTGGGGATAGAGGGACTTGAACCCTCACGATTTTTAAAGTCGACGGATTTTCCTCTTACTATAAATTTCATTGTTGTCGGTATTGACATGTAGAATGGGACTCTCTCTTTATTCTCGTCCGCTTAATCATTTTTTTTTTTTCAAATGATTTGATCACTGAATATTCGACTCTTACTTCAATTTAGAATGGATTCGCAATAACTCTTTAATTTTTCATAAAATTTTGAATTTTTTATAATTATATAAATAATTATTATGGATTTGGGTCGTGATTAATCGTTTGATATGTCAGTATATATACGTGTGTATTAGGTATATAGGATTATCTTTTCTGTAATTTAGATAGAAAGAAGAATTCCAGCTACCGACGCAATGCAATCAACTCCATTTGTTAGAACAGCTTCCATTGAGTCTCTGCACCTATCCTTTTTTCTCAAAACAAGGATTTGGCTCAGGATTGCCCATTTTTTATTCCAGGGTTTCTCTGAGTTTGGAAGTTACCACTTAGTAGGTTTCCATACCAAGGCTCAATGCAATCAAGTCCGTAGCGTCTACCAATTTCGCCATATCCCCTTTTGATTTGAGATCGGAATCCTATTGGGATCCCTTCTACTTCTTTTTTTTTCTTTACTTTAAAAGAAACGATTAATTAGATACTGATTCCTATAGCGAAAAACATTTACTGCTATTTTTTACCTATCCTCTTTTGTTTTTAATCTCTATCAGATGACCCATATTTATCCAATCAAAATTGGATTCTATCATTGATGTATCCGCAATTCAATATGGATAAGATATATCCCATATATCTATGTCTCTCCCCCCTTCATTTTTCCAGTGGAATTTGGAATACTGGAACGGTCGATATTCATTCTTCTCTTTTTCGTGCTATTGCCTTGCTTTCCGAATGAAACCAGAGGAATGTCTCATTATGATTATGATCTGGATTGTATCTTTATCCTTATCTTTTTTTTTTTTTCTTAGAACCGATCTGCTATAATAGTGCATATAACTAATATTCTAATAATATAATTAATAATTAATAGAATACGCTGAGAATACGCTGTTTAATATAATTAATAGAATACGCTGTTCTAATTGGATTTTTTTGTATTTTTCTTTTCTAATCAAATCAAAACTTTATTTTATTAGCCAATTCATAAATTCATATCTTACGTTCAATTTATAATTTTTAATTATAAAATTATATAATATGATTCAATATAAAATAATAATTCAATTTCAATATTTCAATATAATCAAATCAATATCAAATATCAATATAAACAATCAATATAATCAATCAACAAAATACAAATTATATTAAATTCAAATTCGAATTCTATATAATTTCTATATAATTTAATTTCTATATAATTAGAATTTCTAAATTTCTATATAATTATATTATATAATTACAATATATTTATTACAATATATTTATATAATTACAATATATTATAATATAATACAATAATATATAATACAATTATATATTATAATATATAATAATTATAATATATTTTAATACAATATATAATACAAATAAACTACAATATAAAATAAAAATTATAAATAAAATAAATAAATAAAATGAAATAATAAATTATTAATTTTAAATATTAATTTTAAATATATAATTAAATATTTTTATTAAATATATATATAATATATATATATAATATAAAATAATATATAAACAAAAAAAAATGAAATATAAAATGAATAAGAATATAATAATATAATGAAATAAAAATAATATTTCATTTAATCATCTAAATATTAATAATTTAAATAATAAATTAATTAAATTAAATAATAATAATAAATTTAATTTTAGTAGAAAATAGGATGTTATGGCTTTATAAAATATATGGAATATAATGGAATGTATGAAATATAATATATAAGAATATAATATATAAGATAATATAAGATACAAAGAATAAAGAATATATAATTATAATACGCATGAGATTGAGATAAGAAAGAAGAAAGAAGAAAAAAAAAATAAAGAAATTGCTAATAGTGAGGATCCTCACTATTTCCAGAATTCCTATGCATTATTTTTCTTTTCTGTTTCTGTTATATGAGCCCGCTTAGCTCAGAGGTTAGAGCATCGCATTTGTAATGCGATGGTCATCGGTTCGACTCCGATAGCTGGCTTTTCCCTATTTATTATTTTCTTTTTCCACGATTGATGATCTCCCCTCGAGATCAGAGAATATTGAAAAGACTCCTCCCTTTTTCTCCAAATGTCGAGTTGCTCGTCTGTTATATTATGTTATGCCGCGGTAACTTCCAACTATGAATAAAAAATTGGAGTAATTAGACCTCTACAGAACAAATCATAAAACGTAGCCTTAACCTTCTAATTACTTCTAATTACTAATTATATAATACTAATTATATAATATTTATATATAATATATAAAATAATATTTATATATAATATATAAATTATAAATAAAAATAATATATAAATAAAAATAATAAATTATAATAAAATAATAATAAATAAAAATAGTAAATAAAATAAATAAAACATATACAATATACAATAAAATCTGTATATTGATACAGTCCATTTAATTCTTGTTTTGTTTGTAGTGCTTCTGTAGATTTTTCTTTGCTTTGTTTATGCGTTAGTTCAGTCTTAATTTAGATTTTTTCTGCAAATTTCAATTCAATAATAAAATAAAGGAGTTTTTATGTCTCGTTACCGAGGACCTCGTTTCAAAAAAATACGCCGTCTGGGGGCTTTACCAGGACTGACTAGTAAAAGACCTAGATCCGTTAAAAAGCAATTGCGCTCTGGTAAAAAATCACAATATCGTATTCGTCTAGAAGAAAAACAGAAATTGCGTTTTCATTATGGTCTGACAGAGCGACAATTACTTAGATATGTGCATATCGCTGGAAAAGCCAAAGGATCGACGGGTCAGGTTTTACTACAACTACTTGAGATGCGTTTGGATAACATCCTTTTTCGATTGGGCATGGCTTCGACCATTCCTGGAGCCAGGCAATTAGTTAACCATAGACATATTTTAGTTAATGGTCGTATAGTAGATATACCAAGTTATCGTTGCAAACCTGGGGATATTATTGCTACAAAGGATAAGCAAAGATCAAAAGCTCTGATTCAAAATAATATTGCTTTATCCTCTCACGAGGAGGTGCCAAAACATTTGACTATTGACTCATTCCATAATAAAGGAATGGTGAATCAAATAATAGATAGTAAATGGATCGGTTTGAAAATAAATGAGTTCTTAGTCGTAGAATATTATTCTCGTCAGACTTGACCTAACAAAAATAACAAGGAAAGGTTCGGATAATTTTGCTCGCTTTTCGCCGATATCAATATAAATATAATATATCTAAATCTAATATAAATATAATATATCTAATATAAATCTAAGCTTAAGCTAAGGGCTTTTTTTTTTTTTCCAGATTTTTCCAATTTATGTATCACAACAATCGGCAGTAAAATTCTCATTCCTTTTTCGCACTTTTCGGTATTTTTTTACATACCACAGTAATTAGGAATAGAAAATCAAATAAGGGTCTTATATTTATATTATAGAACTTATATTATAGATTATATTATAGAATGGAAATAATGGTATAAATTGTTACTTGATACATTGTGTTAACTAACCTTGGTGAATTAGATGAAGGTACAGAAACGGAAAGAGAGGGATTCGAACCCTCGGTAAACAAAAGTCTACATAGCAGTTCCAATGCTACGCCTTGAACCACTCGGCCATCTCTCCTACATAACATAATATTATTATTGACCATAAACCGAGTGAATAGCGAGTAATTCATATTATTGCAGTACAGGTACAATCAATCTATTCTAATGGAAATGTAAAACTTTTCCTAAAATCTTCAAATAAAATAAAAATATTTAATATTTCTTTTACTTCTATTCTAGGTATAGGTAATAAATAGGTATAGGTAATAAAAGAATAAAAAACTCTTTTTCTTGTTAGGGGGATATCCATTAATGTTTGTTAAGACGACGATCTTTCCTTTTTTTTTATTTATATTATACCGGATAAGACCAATAACTTAACTTAGAATAAATCAACTGAAAAGAATCTATATTTTAGACTAGGGTTACATTTAGACTATGGTTCTATAGGAATAAGGAATAAAAAATGCTTTTATTTTCTATCTCCCCCTGCCAAAAGGACACAATTTGAGTGGAAAGTCTATATTTTTTTAGAATTAGTCTCTTTTTATGTTATTTTGTACTGTACAATTCCTTTGTTTGTGAGATCATTTTCCCCGAGGGGAAATGAGAAGAATTATAGAATGGGTTGCTAATTATGCCTAGATCTCGGATAAATGGAAATTTTATTGATAAGACCTCTTCAATTGTAGCCAATATCTTATTACGAATAATTCCGACAACTTCAGGAGAAAAAGAGGCATTTACCTATTACAGAGATGGTGCGATTTGATTCTTTTTTTTTTTTTTTCTTTTTTTTAGCTATCGGTCTTACGAGAAAGAGACATGTTTCGGGTTGAGGATAGAAAGAAAAAAATTATATGGAAATAAACCTACGCTTGGTGAAGGTGAAGTTTGGAGGAAGTTTGGAGATAGAACAATGCCTTCTGTCGTGTATCCTCGATTGATACGGCCTCAGATGCTTCAATCGTCAATTTTAGTATTGAGCGAAAGGTTACACCTATAGGTTAGGTTCTATCGATATTGCAGGTTAATCCTAGTCTACTTTACTAGTACAAATAGGTGGCATAGGGGAAGAAGCACTACACCTAGGAATCAACAACGCGAAAACTTTGTTAAAAATGACTCCCTTTACTTATTTGTATCGGGACTAAGAAGAATGGTTGGGACAACAAACATCCATCTCGTTTGTATTTTGGATACCCGTATAACCATCGAAGATTGTTGAAGTGACTAATTCCTGGAAATAGGGGCGCTAGGGACAAAGAAATTGTTGGAGTTACCATTTCTATTATATGATTGGTGTTAAGAAAAAAACCTCTTGCAGGAAGGATGGCTAGAGATTTCTTGTAAAAATACCAGCTCCTATCAGTTCATAAAAGGATATTTATTTTTTGATCCCACGGATTATTCCTTTTAATACTATGCACAGAAAGGAGGAGCCGTATGAGATGAAAGAAAATCTCACGTACGGTTCTGGAACGGGGATTCTTTGAATAGAATGACGACCGTAACGGATGTCAGCTCAATCTGAAGGAAATTATGCGGAAGCTTTACAAAATTATTATGAAGCTATGCGATCAGAAATTGATCCCTATGATCGAAGTTATATACTCTATAACATAGGCCTTATACACACAAGTAATGGAGAGCATACGAAGGCTTTGGAATATTATTTTCGAGCACTAGAGCGGAATCCATTCTTACCACAAGCTTTTAATAATATGGCCGTGATCTGTCATTACGTGCGACTATCTCCACTATAGAAAGAGGGAAAAAAGGACGAAATTGGCTAGTACTAGTAAATTAAATATAAATACTAGAAGAAAAATAACTAGGAAAAATGGGCTTTCTACATATGCATCGTCAAAAGCAACGATTTTTATAAGCTGTAGCAAAGAAAGAGATTTCACGGGAACAAAATACCAAATATGAAGAAATGAGTGTGGCCTATATACTTTTTCTATGGATAAAGGATCGAATTGATAGAAGAAGCACCGTAAAGATCAATTAGCAGGGTTCTCAGTTAATACAAAAAGAACTGCTTATTTATCTTATGATATAAGATAAAAATTAGGAATCAACTTATGTAATAGAGTCGATCTACTAAGATATTGAGCAGCGGTGTAGCATCAGATCC